TGTCGAACAAGGGCGTGAAACGTAATCAAGATAGGATCAGAATCATGAAAATCGGGGTGCTGACATGTTGTGCTCTGACGGGGAGACTTGATAAAATAGGAGAAGGAGGTTCATTTCAATAACAAGCTTTTATCGGGGAGCCGTTACTGATAGTCCCGGCCCGAAAGAGCCATTGAAGTCGGAACATAAAAATGAGTTGTACAAGAATCCAGAGCTCCATTTTTCTTTTTCGAAGCTACTCCTTTTCCTATTCATTCAACTGCCAAATCTTATGAATTCGGGTCGATTGGATCGAGTGAAAAATACTATTGTTTTGGTTGTGGACTCAAGGGTTCAAGTTCAAACATGTTCTTTGAAGAAATATATGAGTTCTATTATAATTATAATAGAAAAAAATATGTTTTTTTTATTCCATTGTAAGTAAATCGAGAAAAGGAAAAACATAATAAGAAATGACACTCCTATCATAGGAATGGAAATAGCCTTGTTGCTGCTTCAATAACAAGCATTTTCGTTTTCAAATCAAATAAATCATTTGATCTATGATTCATTGGAACAAGGAATGGCCTGGCTAGGTACTGGCCAGGCCGGGGGAATAAAAGAAAGAACTTTTCGGACGAAATCAAAGAGGTACTCTTTCTATTGGAGATATCTGTTTCGAATCATTATCTAAAGGGAATTGATGATTGATCAAATTCGTCTATATTTATAGAATAAAGAAAGATAAGGAAAAACTTTTATCAACCTTTACTTCACGCGTCACATATGAATTATCCTTTTAAAATTGGGAGAGATGGCTGAGTGGACTAAAGCGGCGGATTGCTAATCCGTTGTACGAATTATTTGTACCGAGGGTTCGAATCCCCCTCTCTCCGTTTCTTCTGATCACTTGATATTTCCCTTTCGAATTCGAAAAAATCTCTAACCCCCTTTCTCATAGTTAAATGTATGGAATGGAGAAAGAAAATCCTAAGAAAATTCAGAAATCGAGCAAGGAAAAACCCCTGATTTTTTTATTCATCACGTCCAGGATTACGTCCTGGATCATTAGATAGGAATCCGAAGATGAAGAGAGAAACAAAGAATATCACTACTGTGTAAACGAAGAGTTTGAGAGTAAGCATTACACAATCTCCAAGATCATTTTGGGGGAAATAGGGGAATAGATTCTCCATTTTTGTACCACATATTCCGTTTTGACACCAAGAAAAGAAGCGGTTTCTAGAAAACATAAGGAATTTGCAGGAATGCATTTGTAATAAGATTCTGATTCTTTCGTTAACAAAATGATCTCTCATACCTACAATTAGGTATTGTAGGGACCATACATAGGGTCTTCGACCCCCAGAAGGAATGAAGAAATGAGGTGATTCCGATTCATCTCGGTTATCCAAAAGAATTTCCATGTTTGAGTCGAGGGTTCATTATCTGATCTTATCAATTCTTAAGAATAGAATTTTTTTTTATCGAATAAATCATGAATGTTTCTAAGACAGTATTAAAGATCTCATCGAAAACTTACAGCAGCTTGCCAAACAAGGGCTAAGAGAAAAAAGAGCACAGGTATGACTGGCATAACATCTACGATTGGGTTGAAAAAAGCATAAGCTTCGGGCAATTTGGCGAAGAAAAAGCTACTCGAATGAAGGGCAGAATTAAGACAGATCAAACTAAAGATATTAAGCATAACAAACATTTTGTTCTTGGAGAAAATTTCATTATTATTGGGTTATTGATATAAGGGGAAAATGAAGAAAGAAGGGAAAGTAGGCCGCAAAATCTTTCTTTTTCTTTGAACTCCCTCAATCAAAAATCCTTCAATTCTCAAATGAGAATAGAAGGAATCATACCTTACATACAATATCTTAATTGAATTATATGTAATGATCAATAAATTCATTTTGATTCTACATCTACATGTGTAGAATCATAGCAACAACCAATTCAATAGATATTGGGGCTGGAATTGACGAACAACCAATACCGATATTAGTGTTTATCGGTGTCGAATAGAAATAAAAATGGGGCGTGGCCAAGTGGTAAGGCAACGGGTTTTGGTCCCGTTACTCGGAGGTTCGAATCCTTCCGTCCCAGACCAATTCTATCATAACAAAGATTGTTCTTTTTAACAATCTTCTGTTTAAGGGTGTAATGTTGGATACAATGTGATCCAATCTTTCTTTGTGATTTCTAATGATTCTTCTATAGAATCATATCTTCCCTTTCGATTTTGTTTCTCACAAACAAACGGATCGAGTATCAATGACATGTGGATGGAAATAAATATCTTTTTTGATTTGGTATTAATTCCATCGCTGGAATTAAAGCTCCTGAGACTGGGGTGGGACAAAATCAAACAAAATAGTAACAACGAATTGATATGAACCCATTTTGCTTTGTACTTATACAAGACAGGATAGCATCCCATAAGAAGATCCTTTTAAATTGGCTTTGGGTATGATTCATGATCCCCATGGAATTCGTGTCGATATGAGTTAATCCGCAAAGGAAAGGAAGGTATCAATTTCAAGACCCTTGTCATCCGGATCTTATTAACAAACAAGAAAATTCAATACGGAACAGATTATTTTCTTTGGACCTAATTTCTTTTATTTTGTATTTGATTTGGCTCCAATGAATAATTGGAAATCAATGTAGCGATCAATTGGGGGAGGGGGGAGATTCATACACTCACTTTACTTTATGGAAAGATTCCTGAATCTGAAGTAAGGAAAATCTGTAGAAAATGAACCATGCCTATATGTATTGTTATTGTTCTATTTCAGTGATCAGTGACACCGGTGTTTCAGTTTTGGCGAAAAAGATCTGCGATCCCTTAAATACCCACGATTACCCCCGGTAACACTTGTTTGGTGTATCTGATGAATACGATAAAATCAGATTCCTACGATTCTGATTTTATCAATCAGATGAAAGAATACCTGAAAGAATACCGACCTTAATCTTTTCTTTCATGAGCCCCTTCTATCCATCCCCAAGAAAACAAAACAATTGGATTTGTTTCTTGACCCATTTATCTGGTTTAAATTATTGATGATTCAATCGGAAAGGAAACATAGAGGTCTCTTATGATGATCAAACTCGCGTCTGATTTAATTAATCAGATATCTGCTAAACATTTTTAGATCCTCGTTGTACCGACTTGTTGATGGATTTAGAGATTCAATTCAGTCTTTACTGGAAAACTTATTTCCAGTAATGATGTCGAAGTAGGAAATTCTTGAAATTGTTTTTTATGATTCCTTATAAATTCTTTCTACTCGAAGAAGTGTGACATTGGTGAATCTATCCTATCGAGTCACTTGCGATCTTTCCCGGTCATTGGAATAGCTTATTTGGTTAATGACTCATTTTGTTCCGGTATCGGTAATCTAATTAAAGACCCTTCTTTAGTTTTAGTTGTTTGAGAAAGAATTGGATCTTTCATGATTCATCATCCCTAACAATCTGTTGAAGATGTAAAGAAGTGTTAAGCAACGCATTTCTTCGTGTTTTTTATAAACGTGTTTCATTCTTCTAATAAAATATGGGGTTAAATTATATTCTTGCTGAGACTTCTCCAGATCCATATATGAAAATGAAAGTATGGAGGACTTCATATACTATATACCGATTGAGCCAATGACTATTCATGATTCCATATTGAATCAATTCCATACCGGTCCAAAATTAGAGGAATGTTATGGTAAAACTTCGTTTGAAACGATGTGGTAGAAAGCAACGTGCGACTTGAAGGACATTATTGGCTGTGGATTCTTGTACCCACCATTTTATATATCAAAGAAGATGCTCTCGGCTCGACATAGTTTGTTCTATTCCACTAGGACCCCAATTTTGGGGTTGTAATAAAATAATATAATTATAATATAGCACATGATGGAGCTCGAGCATAAAGAATTGGTTCATTTAGCAGAGAGAAGGATCTAGGGTTAATGCCAATCAATAAGTTGGAACAACTTCGTAAGTATATCTTCGGTATAGAAATTGAAAGGATCAAGTTCGAACAAGTAAAAAAAAAGTAAAATGAATTTGTCGAAATAGTTTTACCAATTCCGATCAAAAGTGTATCACAGGGGAATCAATCGTTTTCATAGAACGAAATAACAAAAGGTATGTTGCTACCATTTTGAAACAATTAAAGATCACCGAAGTAATGTCTAAACCCAAGGATTCAAAGCAAAGATAAAATAAAGGATACCGGAACAAGGAAACACCGTTTTCAATTGTCTCAACAACTAGATCAGAATGGGGAAGAAATAAAATCGATTCTAGGCGAGACAAACAAAAGAGGTTAGAGACGGCTCAATAAATGTCTAAGGATTTCCCTTCGAGCTCTTTGAGAATTACCCAACTTGAGTTATGAGTACGAATGAGATTTCTTTTTTTTTTTTTTCAGGAAGGAAGAACAAAAAAAAAAATGACTCAAATCATAGTCTAATTGATGATTTTGTGGATCTATTTGCCACTACAATACATAAATTCGAATCATTCTTTTTCGAGCCGTACGAGGAGAAAACCTCTTATACGTTTCTAGGGGGGGTTGTTCATTTATGTCTATCCCAATGAGTCATCTATCGAATCGTTGCAATTGATGTTCGATCCCGAAGAGAGGGAAGAGATCTTCGTAAAGTGGGTTTTTACGATCCGATAAAGAACCAAACTTATTCAAATGTTTCCGCTATTCTATATTTCCTTGAAAAAGGCGCTCAACCTACAGGAACTGTTCATGATATTTCAAAGAAGGCGGAGGTATTTAAGGAATTTCGAATTAATCAAATGAAATTAATGAAATAAAAAAAAAGGGGGGCCAGTATCTAGCTTTGTCTAATTGTTTCTCCACCATTCCTTATTTTTTTTTCTCTATTCTCTATTCATTGTTGCTCTCACATGACCCCGTATCATAGAACTATAAAAAAAATATCTTCTCTTGATATGAGACAGATAGAAAAAAGATTGAGTGAATAGATGAAATAACTGGGAAATTATGGGATTACCATCAATCAGATGGTTTTCGTTGGGACTCCACCAACAAACAAAAGGTCAATCTTGCTTATTGTACCTCTATTGAATAAATATTGAATAAACCCGACATTTTTTTCCTACCGGAATTCCTTATTTATTTCCCCACTCATACTTCATCCCTTATCTATGTTGTAGTGTCACTCCAACACAAGTCCTTGTTTTATTTATTGAATTGGTTTTCTCAACATTCAATTCATATTGACAATGGTGTATCGAACAAATATAATTCGATCGTGGATAAATAGATCTATTTATCCACATTTCATAAGTTTGTTTCTTTATTTCACTCAAACGATGGGTTCGTCAATTTCGTTGTGACACAAGAAGTATCTTAGTTAATATAATGAAAAAAAAAAAAAAATAGAGTATGGGTAGTCTATCCATTTTTACATCTATTTAGATTTTCTCTATAATTTATCCCAGAATCTGTTGTATTTTCATCTGATCTCTGTTCATTTTTATGTTCACAATTGATCATCAAATCTTTCTTTTTGATCTGTTGCTAGTTCAATGTTTTGACGAGGTCGGGCAATCGAATCTCTTTATTTATTTTTTATTCCGATCGTATCTACACACCCTATTTATATGGGTTGCTAACTCAACGGTAGAGTACTCGGCTTTTAAGTGCGGCTATGGTCTTTTACACATTTTGATGAAGCAACGGATTCGTCCATACCATTGGTGGAGTTTGTAAGACCACGACTGATCCTGAAAGGGAATGAAAGGAAAAAACAGCATGTCGTATCAATGGAGAACTCTTAGAATACTTCATCCTTAATGGATCGATACAAAATCTTGTTTTGATTCTTTTCTTGGAAAGGGGTCAAATCAATTCAAGTTGGGTCGAGTGAATAAATGGATAGAGCCCTATAGCTCCAATTATAGGGAAACCAAAAGCAACGAGCTTCTGTTTGTTCTTAATTCGAATGATTACCCGATCTAATTAGACGTTAAAAATATATTAGTGCCTGATGTGGGAAAGGGTTCTCTTGTGAGTGGATCATCAATTCCTTTTTTTTTTCATGAATCCTAACTATTCTCTATTATGTTCTCTATTATGTAGTGGAGACGAATGTGTAGAAGAAACGGTATACTGATCAAAATTCATTATTCCAAAGTCAAAAGAGTGATCGGGTTGTAAAAATAAAGGATTTCTAACCATCTCTTGTAACTATAACGAACATAAATAAATTGGATGGAAATAGGATCCGTTGATTGTCCTTTCTGGCTCCGGGGTATCTATTCTTTTCTTACTATATACCTTGTTCTGACCGTATCGTACTATGTATTATTTGATAACTCAAGAAATCCCCCATTTGGTTCAAGTGTAATTTCAAATGGAAATGGAGGAACTACAAGGATATTTAGAAATGGATGGATTTCGGCAACAATACTTCCTATATCCGTTTCTATTTCAGGAATATATCTACGCGCTTGCTCATGGTCATGCTTTAAATGGATCGATTCTTTATGAACCGGTGGAAAATTTAGATCATGACAATAAATCCAGTTCACTAATTGTGAAACGTTTAATTACTCGAATGCATCAACAGAATCGTTTGATTATTTCGGTTAATGATTCTAATCAAAATCGATTCGTTGGGCACAACAATCATTTTGATTCTCAAATGATATCGGAGGGTTTTGCAGTCGTTGTGGAAATTCCATTCTCGCTGCGATTGGTATCTTCCCTAGAAGAAAAAGAAATAGCAAAATCTCATAATTTACGATCTATTCATTCAATATTTCCCTTTTTCGAGGACAAGTTATCACATTTAAATCATGTGTCAGATATACTAATACCCCACCCCATCCATCTGGAAATCTTGGTTCAAACCCTTCACTCTTGGATACAAGATACTCCTTCGTTGCATTTATTGCGATTCTCTCTCTACGAGTATTGGAATTCAAATAGTCTCATTACTCCAAAAAATGCCATTTCCCTTTTTTCAAAAGAGAATCAAAGATTCTTCTTGTTCCTCTCTAATTCTCATGTATATGAATGTGAATTCATATTCATTTTTCTCCGTAAACAACCCTTTCATTTACGATCAAAATCTTTTGGATCCTTTCTTGAGCGAACACATTTCTATGCAAAAATAGAATATCTTGTAGTAGTGCTTTGTAACGATTTTCAGAAAACCCTATGGTTGTTCAAAGACCCTTTTATGCATTATGTCAGATATCAAGGAAAATCGATTCTGGCTTCAAGGGGGGCTCGTCTTCTGATAAAGAAATGGAAATCTCACCTTGTCAACTTTTGGCAATGTCATTTTGACTTGTGGTCTCAACCGGCCAGGATCCATATAAAGAAATTATATAATCATCCCTTCTATTTTCTGGGCTATCTTTCAAGTGTACGACTAAACTCTTCGGTGATAAGGAGTCAAATGCTAGAGAATTCGTTTCGAATAGATACTGCTATTAAGAAATTCGAGACCGTAGTCCCAATTATTC